TGTTGTATTGATGAACCCGGCGGATATACCTATCTCTTCTTTTATTGCCCTCCTGTCGTCAATTGACAGTTGACAGTATTATTTATATATATATATAATTTGATATGACTTTGATATGATTTAGGGCTCAATATAATTCCCAAATCAGACTTTGGTAAATCATTTTTTTTGCATCTCCTGCTCTGCTGATTCAGAGGTACCGTCTCTTGGATCCAATGCAAAACTCTTTCTGAATGAGAGAGATAAAGACCAATGAAATAAAGTTAAAAGATTGTATAGTTTAATGGTAAAGTTTGATTACCATTAACCCCCAGAAAAGTTAACGAGTTTTTCGGTTTGATTCATATCCTATTCATCTTCTAAAGGTGTCCCTCGGCTGATTTATATTAAGTTAAGGTGGCCTTAGGCCTTATTCCCTATTGTATTTGTATTGTGTAGTGCTTTTTGATTTCCTAAAGGCGGCCCTAGGCCCCTATGGTCCATTGGTGCCCCTATGGTCCAGTGGTTACGACCTCTCTCTTTCACGGAGAAAACGAGGGTTCAAGTCCCTCTAGGGGTATACCAAGACCATAGGAGTAGGATTTTATCAAAAGTGAAATGTATTTGTCAAGTCCGCCTGGGAGACGAAAGGAAGTTGATTATGGAACGTCTAATTAGGCGTTGGGTCGATGCCCGAGTGGTTAATGGGGACGGACTGTAAATTCGTTGACAATATGTCTACGCTGGTTCAAATCCAGCTCGGCCCAAAAATTCGACAATCTACTATCAGATGGTAGAACCCTCTTGTTCTTAAGAAATACCTGATAAGAGAGAATAAAAAAGAATCCAAATTTTCTGTTAGATCTCTTCTTATTTCCCTGGGATTGTAGTTCAATAGGCAAGAGCACCGCCCTGTCAAGGCGGACGTTGCGGGTTCGAGCCCCGTCAGTCCCGACGGATCCAATAAGTACATCAATTCACCTCTCCATTTTATGTGAAATGAAAGAAGGGCCAGAGATCATAATTCCGAAGGGGTTTCCCCTTTTTTTTTCAAGATTCTGTCGAAGAAAGAACAAACCCTAAACTAAAATAAAATGAAAATAACTAAAATAGTGAAGTTGATAGAATATTCCATCTTTTCTCCCGCGACTCCTCTTTCTCATACTTCTTTGTCTTCCAAAGAAAATTGGATCATTCAAATTTACAACCTAATTCCTCTCTTTTTCCACTTCGCTTGTATTTTTTGTTGGCGTTTTGTAGTTAATGGAAACGGACGAGGATACTTCATTTGATGGTTCTATACGAAAGACCTAAGGTAGGTTATAGAAAAGAAAGAACAGAAAAGAAGGATAAATAAAGGAATTTTTGATTGGTCCGGGAATCCAATCTTGGATTCGGTATGGATAAAAGATCTTCGTATGTTATACTATTCAATTCTCGACGACGAATTAATTTAATAGCTCAGATATTGTTATTCCTGATATTGATCCGATTCAAGATCATTGATAGGTAATGCATTCATTGAATTGACAGGTGAAAGATTTATCATCTCTATGGGATTAAATCCCGAGTTATTGTGAAATAAAAAAACGATGAGATTGAGATTATGGAAGTAAATATTCTTGCATTTATTGCTACTGCACTGTTCATTTTAGTTCCTACTGCTTTTCTACTTATCATTTACGTAAAAACAGTCAGTCAAAATAATTAATTACTTGAAATGAAACTTGACTTCTGAGTTCTTATCAATAGTTGAAGAAATCAAATCAAAAGAATTATTTTTTTGCGTCTTAAATGAAATCAACGGGCTATAATGAACGGTATTCTATGAGATCCGAGAGTATGGTAAGAAAGAAATTTCTTACCATACTCTCTAGTAGTGTTATAGTAGTGTATAAAGTTGTACTTTACTTTCTAATAAAGTTGGTATACTATATTAGCTTCTATCTTCAATATATGTAGTGATTAATCCATATATGGAATTAACGTAGGACCCAATTCTCTTTCTTTCTGAAATAATAGTTTTACTGTTATATAATACATTTCTCCACTAGAATCCAATGAAATTTCGAAATGAATAAATTTTGATTTGAAAATTATTTCAATTCAAATAAAAAATGCGTTGCAGAACGATCTATAAAACAATTGATACCGTTTCATTCCTAAACTAAATTAGTAGTCCTTCTAAAGTCCACTTCTTCCCCATACTACGAGTGAAAGGGAAAATGTAAAGACTACCATTAAAGCAGCCCAAGCGAGACTTACTATATCCATGTCAATTATGTCCCTTATCTTTATGATAGAAATATTCCATTTATTGTATTGCTCACTAATAATAGTAGAATCCATGGTCCAGAGTCAAAAAGGGATTCTCGTCGAACACTATTGATGAACCAATAAAATAAATCCATTTCTAAAAAATTCCTATAAGATTTCTAATCGGGAAAGACTAAACACAACTAAAATACACAATGACGCTACAAAGGAATGTTACTAATGGAACATATAGTAATAAAATAAAAAAAGAGGGCCCATTCTTTGTTGCCCTTCAAAGTACAAATAGATCAATTGCTATCTATTACATACTTTTATTTCCTATTTGATCTAATCCGTACCCTTTCCTTTCCCGATTGTCTCTCTGAAGCAGTTGGGAGATAGTATATTATACTCTTGATGAGGGGTTTCAAAAAAAATAATAATTTTTTTTCACTTTTTCTATAAAAAAGTAAAGTATCCATCCAATCTCAATCTAATAGTGATTGAATGCCTGAACACTCAGAGATTCTCGCGAGTATATATATATGTAGATTACATAAAGGACTTTCCACAACTAGTTAGCCGCCGGCTATGCCAATGAAATTCAAGACCCAATCAGTAAACATTACATTAGCAGTAGAAGGGAATCGGGAAGTCTTGCTTCGACCATTATAATATAATCTTTGTTTGAATTTTAGATTGAAAGATTTCCAATCTTTTACAAAATCCCCAGAACAGATGTTTAGAATCAACCAAGTATCAACAATCGCCTTATTCTGTTCTGTTGGGTAAAATTTGGGTGATTTATATCAGCAGATAATAAATTTTGATTCGTTTGTTGATGAGGCGGCACCCGGATTTGAACTGGGGAAAAAGGATTTGCAGTCCCCCGCCTTACCACTCGGCCATGCCGCCAAAACGATACACAATAAGATAAAATTTTCTGGGTTGGATTACTAAACTTTAGTTTATTGTACTTGCATCCCTTTTTTAATTTCATACTTTTTTTCTAAATTGATAAAAATTATAAAAGAAACCCTTTTCCCCTTTTGTTTGACCACCCCTTCGATTGATTGTATAGTATCTCAAAACATACAATGTCGAAAAACTTCCCCTCACTTTTCTATTGAAAAATCAAATGTATATTTTCATTCAAAAAAACCAAAATTTATGACAAATGGGAACCATTAACTATTCGTTGACTGAGAATTCCTGAATGATTCTTGGATTTGAATCTAAATTTGGGTTTGCCTAATGACATAAGAAACTACAAAACATACTTAATGGATTCTTAATCCTTTCAATTTCCATTATAACAAAAACGATAAGTATATGTAAACCCCACAATGGAAATTCTTACACAGATACCAAATTGGGTATCTTTTTTAGAGTATGTTTCCTATACCTATAAATATATGTAATTGGTTGGAACAAAAAAAGGCCCGGCTGGGTATTGACCGGGCCAGGCCCAAAAGGCACTTCGAACAAAATAAAAGCAAGAAGGTCTTCTTTATTTATCTTTCTATTTGGATCTTTCGAGCATCTAAATGGAATTGCTAATTATATAATAACGATAAAGAATGTGAAAGAAATACTTTCGTTAATCCTTACTTGATGTGTAATGTAACATAGTAATTATCTTTTTCAATTGGGAGAGATGGCTGAGTGGACGAAAGCGGCGGATTGCTAATCCGTTGTACGAGTTATTCGTACCGAGGGTTCGAATCCCTCTCTTTCCGTTTCCGTTGATGACTTTCTATTTTTTTCTTTCAAATTTCGCAAACCGCTTTTGATTTTTTTACTAGTTAAACGTATGGAATATGAATATATAAAATAAAATCTTAAGAAAATTGTAAATCAAGCAAGAAAAACGAAATTTTTATTTTATTCTTCACGTCCAGGATTACGTCCTGGATCATTGGATAGGAATCCAAAGATGAAGAGAGAAACAAAGAATATTACTACTGTGTAAACGAAAAGTTTGAGAGTAAGCATTACACAACCTCCAAGATCATTTTTTGAAAAAGAAAAACGAGAAAAGATAATAGATCCTCCATTTTTATATCACATATCCTATTTTGACACCAAGAAAGGAATTCTAGAAATAGAAAAGAATGTTCAGAAATTCAACTGAAGTTTAAATTTGTAATAAGAGTCTTTTATTATCACAAATCACTTTCATACTCACAATTAGATATTCTAAGGGACCCTAACCTAATAAGGTCTTTCGCCGGAAAAAGGATTAGACTCGGGAAATGGGGCGAGCCCAATTTATTGCGGCTAGCCAAGAATTTCAATGTTTGAATTGAAGGTTCATACTCCCAGACTTATTTGATCTTATCAATTGTTATAATTTTTCTCGAATAAATCATGAATTTTCTAGGATAGTATTCAAGATCTTATCGAAAACTTACAGCAGCTTGCCAAACAAAGGCTAAAAGAAAAAAGAACAGGGGTATGACTGGCATAACATCTACGATTGGATTCAAAAAAGCATAGGCTTCGGGCAATTTGGCGAAGAAAAGACTACTCGGATAAAGGGCAGAATTAAGACAGATCAAACTAAAGATATTAAGCATAACAGACATTTTGTTCGTCGAGATAATTGCATTTTGATTGAGTTATTTATATAAGGAAAAATGAAGAAAGTAAGGTAGACAAAAAACTCCTTCTTTTTCCGCTCAATCAAAAATCCTCCAATTCTCAAAGGAGAATAGAAGAAATCATACTTTCATACAATATCTTAATTGAATTGTATGTAATGATCAATAAATTCAGTTGAATTCTAGATATACACATGTCAAAATCCTAGCACGAATCTATAATATATTCTATAAAGAAGAATAAAGAAGAAAGATTTTCTATAGATAGTTGGGCTGGAATTGACGAACACTTAATACCAATAATATTCTTTATTAGTATTAGTGTCTAATAAAAATATAAATGGGGCGTAGCCAAGTGGTAAGGCAACGGGTTTTGGTCCCGCTATTCGGAGGTTCGAATCCTTCCGTCCCAGAGCGTATCCATTGTATCCGAATACATCTTTTTTGTTCAACAAGGTTCTGTTTCAAGGTCGAATATTGGATAGAATATTATTCTTCTTTCTTTTTTTATTTTGAATGATTCTTTTCGGAATCATATCTCAGTTTTTCACAAACTGAACTAAATCGAGTTCAAATGACATGCAAATGTAACTGAATCCTTTTGTGATCCAGATAAAGATAAGATGGGGCATAGATCACAGTTGCAGAAAGATTACTTAACCTCAGGTTAAACAAAATATGAAAATACATATAAAACGAGGAAGTGCTTAGCCTATGGGTATGTATTGTTATCCTATTTCAGTGACAATAGTCTTTCTATTTTTGTGAAAAAGAATTTGCATCCCTAAAATATTCAAATTTAAATATTTAACAATGATATTTCTTTTTATTGTTCGATCTATATCTATTTAGCTTATTTGCTTTAAATCATTGACAATTCTATTCGAAAAGAAACAGAGATTCTTATTTCTTATGATAATCAAATGTAGGCTTTACTGTAAAAGTAAAACTTGACTCAAATAATGATGCCGAAGTAGGAAACTTTTTCAATTATCAAGATTTGTAATGATTCCTTATGGGTTGAATCTTTGAGAAGTTGGAAATGGGTCAGTCTATCGTATTGAGTCACTTGAACAGGCAGAGTCAAATAGAATTTATTTATTCGTGTTATTTCTGTTAGTTATGTTATTTCTATATTTAGATTTCTGGATATTTCTGTTAGATATTTTTTTGAGATATAGATTTCTAGAAAAAATTTCCGTTCATACAAAAAAAGCCCAGGTCTTGCTAAGATTTCTTCAGAAAAAATATTTATTATCTATGTAGCTAAGAAAAAATATAAATGACTATGTCTCTGTACCGACTGAACCAATGACTATTCATGATTCCATAATTGAATCAATTCCATACTGGTTCCAAATTAGAGGAATGTTATGGTAAAACTTCGTTTAAAACGATGTGGTAGAAAGCAACGTGCGACTTGAAGGACACGATCCGGTGTGGATTTTTATTCTTACATCCACCATTTTCTTTTATATAGGAATGAAGGTGCTCTTGGCTCGACGTCGTTTGTTCTATTCTACTAGAACCCTTCTTTTTTTATTGGGTTGTAATGTAAATAGTTCATGATGGAGCTCGAGTAGAAAGTATTGATTAATTTCTCAGGGGCAACGATCTAGGGTTAATGCCAATCAATAAATTGGAACAACTTCGTAAGTATATCTTCGATATAGAAATTGAAAGGATCCGATTCGAGCAAATTTTCAATTCAAAAAAAATTGTTGGAACCGCAAAATTTTTTCGATCCACAGTGTATCGCGCACGAATCAACCGTTGTTATGATTCTAGAAAGAAATCACAAAAGGGGTATGTTGCTACCATTTTGAAAGGATTAAGAAGCACCGAAGTAATGTCTAAACCCAATGATTTAAAACAAAGATAAAGGATCCCAGAACAAGGAAACACCGCTTCAATTGTCTCACAGATCCGAATAAAGAATCCAAATAGATTTTCAACGAGACAAAAGGGGGGTTAAAGACCACTCAATAAAAAAATATCTTAATTTTATTTAATATATTTGATAATTATTGAACTTGAGTTATGAGTACAAATGATTTTTTAGTTTTCAGGAAGGAAGTTAAATAAAAATGACTATGAGTTAAATTATAGGCTAATTTCTTTTACGGATTCCTTTACTATTGATTTTAATTTTATCCATAGACAAAACTTCAAATCATTTTTTTCTCGAGCCGTACGAGGAGAAAACTTCCTATACGGTTCTAGGGGGGGGGGGGTTCTTTTTCATCTACATCTATCCCGATGAGCCGTCTATCGAATCGTTGCAATTGATGTTCGATCCCGAAGAGAAGGAAGAGATCTTCGGAAAGTGGGTTTTTATGATCCGATCAAGAATCAAACTTATTTAAACGTTCCCGCTATTCTCTATTTCCTTGAAAAAGGCGCTCAGCCTACAGGAACTGTTCAAGATATTTTAAAAAAGGCAGAGGTTTTTAAGGAACTTTGCCCTAATCAAACGAAATTCAATTAAATAAATTTGAAGGAATTAAATTAAGGAAATAAAAACTAAGGGTAGGATAGTGATTTCTATATAATTTTGGATATCTTTTCTATACTATGTTTTTTTTATTTCCTTTTTTTCTTGCTCTATTAGTATCTATTTATCATTGCTTTTATAGAATCTTTTTCTAACGAAAACCTTATT